AGGTTTTAGTTTAAAACACTAAACAAATTTAAAGTTTAGTTAGGATTGTCAAATAAATATTATGAGAAGGTTTTAGTTTAAAACACTAAACAAATTTAAAGTTTAGTTAGGATTGTCAAATAAATATTATAGAGAAGGTTTTAGTTTAAAACACTAAACAAATTTAAAGTTTAGTTAGGATTGTCAAATAAATATTATAGAGAAGGTTTTAGTTTAAAACATAAACAATATTATGTATTACCAATTTTGCTTATATTTTATAAAAGTTTTATTCTAGTAATAGTAATTATTTAATTTATTTTTTAAATATATTTATTTAGATTTATTAAATGTAATTTATCAAATTTTTTATTAACTAAAGTTAGAAAAAGAATTAAATTTTATTATAGATTAATATTGTGCCAGCAATCGCGGTTATACAATTTATAAAAGTAATTATTATAAAATTGAATTTTATTAATTTATTTAAAAATAAATTAAATTTTAGTAATTTTGGGTAAAATTTAATTATAATTTAATTTATTTTTAATTAAGTGATTATAATTAAAAGATTAAATATTAAACTAGGATTAGATACCCTATTATTTTGATTGTAAATGGTTATTTGGGTAGTATCAGCTATAGTCTAAAAACTCAAAGAATTTGGCGGTATTTTATTTCGGTTAGAGGAATATGTTTATGAATTGATAATCCACAATAATCTAACTTAAATTTGTTTAGCATTTTGTATATCTCCGTCATAAGAATTTTTTATTAGAAAATTTATCTGAATATAATTATATAAAATGTCAGGTCAAGGTGCAGATTATGTTTAAGGTTAAATGTATTACAATAAATTTATTTTTTGGAATTTTTTTTGAAAATTAAATTGAAATTGGATTTAATAGTAAATTTAAAATATTAATTTAAGTTGAAATGATTTTAAAATATGTACATATCGCCCGTCACTCTCTTTATAAAAGAGATAAGTCGTAACAAAGTAGATTTATTGGAAAATGAATCTGGAATTTCAAGATGTAGTTTATTTAATAAATTTTTCTTTTACATAGAAAAGATAATGTCAATCATTCGTTTTGAAAAGAGTTTATTATTATTAAATTTTTTATAAAAAATAAATTTAATTAATTTTAGTAATTTGCATGAATAAATTTTATTAATTATAGTTGAGAAGTATTGAATAAGAATTATTATTTTAAAAAAAAGATTATTTAATTTGTTTTACCTTTTGTATCAGGGTTTATTTAATAAAATATTTTATGAATTAATTCTCGAAAATAAAGGATTTATTTTTTTAAAAATTTTTATGTAAAAAATTAAATTTAAATAAAAAAATGGAAATGAAAAGTTAATCGGTTTTATTGATATCTAGTTGTTTTATAAATTAATTTAATTTATTATTTAAAGGTAATTTTTTATTTAAATAATAAATTGTTTTTAAGTAGTTATATTTATGGATATTATTTCGTAAATGTTTTAAATTTAAAATTGATATTTAATATAAAATAGAATTAAAATTGTTTATTTTATTTAGTTTTTTATAAATAATTTTTTGGTTAGTTATATTTTTATAAATTATTAATTGGTTATAAAATTAAATTTTTAAATTTAATGAAATTTTTAATATTGATAAAATTAGTATTTGTAGATATTTATATTATTTATAGGAACTTGGCAAATTAATTTTCCACCTGTTTAATAAAAACATGTCTTTAAGAAAATAATTTTAAGTCTAATCTGCTCACTGAATTTTAAAGAGCCGCAGTATTTTGACTGTGCTAAGGTAGCATAATCAATAGTTTTTTAATTGAGAACTGGAATGAAAGATTTAATGAGAAAATGGCTTTCTTTATTTAATTAAAGAGAATTTTATTTTTAATTTAAAAAGATTAAATTCTTATAGGGGACGAGAAGACCCCGTAGATTTTTATTAATTTTAAAATTAATTTATTTAGGATGTTTAATAATAATTTTAAAAATCAATTTTGTTGGGGTGACAAAAAAATATATTAAACTTTTTTATTTATATTCTTAATTTAAGATTTATTGATCCATTATTTATGATTATTAGGTTAAATTACCTCGGGGATAACAGCGTAATTTTATTAGAGAGTTCTTATTAATAATAAAGTTTGCGACCTCGATGTTGAATTAAAAAAAGATATAGGAGCAGAAATTTATATTTTTAGTCTGTTCGACTATTAAATTTTTACATGATTTGAGTTTAGACCGGCGTAAGCCAGGTCAGTTTCTATCTTTATAATTTATTAAATGATTTTAGTACGAAAGGATTAAATTATTAAAATAATTTTTGATTATTGATTAATATTAATAATTAGTTTGGCAGATTAGTGCCATGAATTTAGAATTCATATATATATATAAGTTATATAACTAATAATTTATATTTATATTGTAATTAATTTTTTAAGTTTTTTGATTATATTAATTTTTATTTTAGTGGGGGTGGCTTTTTTAACTTTATTAGAACGAAGGGTTTTAGGATATATTCAAATTCGTAAGGGACCTAATAAAGTTGGGATTGTGGGTATTTTGCAGCCTTTTAGTGATGCAATTAAATTATTTTCTAAAGAACAGATTTGGCCATTATTTTCTAATTATTTTCCTTATTATTTTTCTCCTGTTTTTTCTTTTTTTATTTCTTTGATTTTATGAATATTAATACCATATTGAGGTATATTATATAATATAAATTTTGGTTTATTATTCTTTATATTGTGTTTAAGTTTTAGAGTTTATGGGGTCATAATTTCTGGGTGGTCTTCAAATTCAAATTATTCTTTAGTAGGGTGTCTTCGAGCAGTGGCTCAAACAATTTCTTATGAGGTTATGTTAGCATTTATTTTATTAAGAGTAATTTTTATATCAATAGGAAGATTTAATTTTTTAGGGGTTTTAAAATATCAGGAATTTTTATGAAATATTTTTATTTTGTTTCCTTTGGCTTTAATATGAATGGTTTGTATTTTAGCTGAAACTAATCGAACTCCTTTTGATTTTTCTGAGGGTGAATCAGAACTTGTTTCTGGGTTTAATGTTGAATATAGAAGAGGGGGATTTGCCATAATTTTTTTGGCTGAATATTGTAGAATTTTATTTATAAGAATAATGTATGTAGTTATATTTCTAGGGGCCTCTGGCGGTTCTATTTGATTTTATATAAAATTAATATTATTAAGATTTATGTTTTTATGAATTCGGGGGACTTTACCTCGATTTCGATATGATAAATTGATATATTTATGTTGAAAAATTTATTTAAGATTTTCTCTTATAATTTTATTGATAGTGATTTTTTATATTTGTTTAGTTAAAATATTTTTATTAGTTTAGGACTTTAATATTGTATAAATTAATAGAATATTTTCTTTAGACTATTTTCAAAATAGTAATCTTGTATAGATTAATTAATTATTTTCTTAATAGATTATCTCATCATTTATATATTAATGGATTGATGATAAAATAGGAAAAATAAATGCAGGTTAAAATTTGGCCTGTTAACACAAATGGGAATTCAACGGGTCGTGCCCCAATTCAAGTAAGTAAAAAGATTGAAGATAAATAATTTCAAAAGATAATTTTATTAATAGGATAATTGGAAGTAGAACGAAATTTTATTTTATTAGTAAATGGTAAGATAATTAAAATTAAAATTGATAAAATTAAAGCTAAAACCCCACCCAATTTATTAGGGATAGAACGTAGAATGGCGTAAGCAAAAAGAAAATATCATTCGGGTTGAATATGAACTGGAGTTACTAAAGGATTAGCTGGAATAAAGTTATCCGGGTCTGATAATAGGTAAGGATTAGATAAACTTAGTAAAATTAAAGAAATTAATATTATAGCAAATCCAAAAATATCTTTGATTGAAAAAAATGGATGAAAGGGAATTTTATCTAAGTTTATCTTCAATCCTAAGGGATTGTTTGATCCTGTTTGATGTAAAAATAATAGATGAATTATAGTTATTGCTGCAATAATAAAAGGAAAGAGGAAATGAAAAGAAAAAAATCGTGTTAAGGTTGCATTGTCAATAGCAAATCCCCCCCAAATTCATTGAACAATAGTAGGACCTAAATAAGGAATTGCTGATAAAAGGTTTGTAATTACAGTTGCGCCTCAAAAAGATATTTGTCCTCATGGTAAAACATATCCAACAAAAGCCGTTGCTATTGTTAAAAATAAAAGTATTACTCCAATTATTCAGGTGTATATTAATTTATAAGATCCATAGTAAATTCCTCGTCCAATATGTATATAAATACAAATGAAGAAAAATGATGCTCCATTTGCATGGAGAATACGAAGAAGCCATCCATTGTTAATCTCTCGTGTAATTCTTATGATTCTAGTAAAAGCTATATCAATATGAGCTGTATAAAATATACTTAAAAAAATTCCTGTTAATAATTGAATAATTAAACAAAGACCTAACAATAATCCGAAATTTCATCAGGCATTAATTGTAGATGGTGATGGTAAGTCAATTAAAGAATTATTAACGATTTTAAATAAGGGATGATTATTACGGAAGATAGACATTAATTTAATTTTCGGAGAGGTCCAGCATGGAAATCAGTAATTTTGACTACTACGATTAGAGTAAACAATAATAATAAAACTATTATAATTATTGAAATATTTGAATTTGAATTAACTAATTTAATTAAATTAATATTCAAATTTATTGTAAAAATTGAATTTCTTATTATGTTTTTATAGAAAGATTCTATAAGTATGGGATTTAAAATTGTTAGTGTTGAAATAAATGGAATTATTATTAAATGTTTATTTTCAGTATTAAAAATAGGGTTTTCTGCTACAGAAATTACATAAATGAATATAATTAGTATACCTCCGATTATTACTAATATAAGAATATAAGAAAATCAAAAGTTATTGATTAATTGAAAAGTAATTAATCTAATTATTAAAGTTTGTATAATAAGTATTAATCCTATAGAAATAGGGTTTATTAAATATATAAAAGTAAATCTAATAAACATTGTTAGAAGTAAACAAATTTTTATAATTCAGATGATAATTTAAGTGAAAATTTTAATTTTGGAGATTAAATATGTATATATATAATACTTTTCTGAGGTTTAAAAATAAATTTATTTTTGATTTACAAGACCAATGTTTTATATTTAAACTATTAAACCAATGAAGTTAGATTTTTTAATTTTAATCTCTCTGTTAGGAAGTTTTATTGGCATAAAAAGATTTATTTTTTATCATAAACATATTTTGTCTGTTTTACTAAGTTTGGAATTCATAATAATAAGAATTTATATTTCTTTATTTTTTTATATACTATTTTATTTTGATTTGTATTTTATAATGATTTATTTAACTTTATGTGTATGTGAAGCTGTTTTGGGCCTATCTTTACTAATTATAATTATTCGTTCGTCAGGAACAGAGATACATGGAGTATTGTCTATAATTAAATGTTAAAGTTAATTTTTATGGTTATTTTTTTGATTTTTTTGGTTGCGTTTGATTTAGTAAGTTGAAGTTTAGTACAATTCATATTTTTTACAGTTTTTTTTATATGTATGCTTAATATAAAGAGATATTTTTTTTATTGTAATTTAGGATATGGTTTAGGATTTGATTTAATATCTTTTGGTTTGATTTTATTGAGATATTGAATTGGTAATTTAATAATTTTGGCTAGAAAAGAGGTATTGAGTAAAAATTATTTTAGTAAGTTATATTTACTATTAATGATTTTATTAATTTTGTTTTTAAATATATTTTTTGGTAGTTTAAATTTATTTACTTTTTATTTATATTTTGAGAGAAGACTTATTCCAATTTTATTTATAATTATAGGTTGAGGGTATCAGCCGGAACGATTGCAGGCTGGAATATATATGTTATTTTATACTTTATTTTTATCATTACCTCTCTTGTTTATAATTTTTGGGATTAATATTAAATTAAATTTAATGGTATATAGATATTTAAATTTATTAATTTTAGATGAAGAAATTTTTGTTTATTTAGGTTTAATGATAGCTTTTTTAGTAAAATTACCTATATATTTAGTNCATTTATGATTGCCTAAAGCACATGTGGAAGCACCAGTTGCTGGCTCAATAGTATTGGCTGGGGTTTTATTAAAATTAGGAGGTTACGGTTTAATTCGTATAATAATATTATTGAAAAATATAATGAGTTTTAATTTTTATTTTATTGTGTTGGGTATATATGGAAGAATAATTTTAAGATTGATTTGTCTACGTCAGGTAGATTTAAAATCTTTAGTTGCTTATTCTTCCGTTGTTCACATGGGGTTAATAATGATTGGAACTTTTACTAATAGAATCTGAGGTATAAGAAGCGCTTACTTAATAATGGTTGGTCATGGTTTGTGTTCTTCGGGATTATTTGCTTTATCTAATATTGTTTATGAACGTGTAGGGTCACGTAGTCTCATTTTTAATAGGGGTTTATTAAATTTAATACCTAGAATAAGACTTTTATGATTTCTTTTTTGTGTTGGTAATATAGCAGCCCCCCCTTCATTAAATTTAATAGCGGAGATTGGATTATTAAATAGTTTAATTGGTTGATCTGCCAGAAGTTTTTTGTTTTTAATAATTATTTCTTTTTTTAGAGCTTGCTATAGATTATTTTTATATTCTTATAGTCAACATGGGAACTTTTATAGAGGAATTTATAGTTTTAGAAGCGGACAAATAATTGAATTTTTAATATTAAGATTACATTTAATTCCTTTATACTTAATGTGTTTAAATATAGATTTAATTTTAGTTTGGTTAATTTAAATTTAAATAGTTTAAAAAAAATAATGATTTGTGGTGTCATAGTTGTGAGTGTTACTTTAGATAGTGTATTTGGCTAATATTTGTTTTTTATTTAAAAGATTTCTATTAATTTTAAGATTTTTATTAATTATGTTAGGAATAATATTCCTTCTAAATAGAAAGACAATTTTTATTGAGTTGGAATTAATTGAATTAAACTTTATAAGTGTAGAAATAATTATTTTATTAGATTGAATATCTTTATTTTTTATATCCTTTGTTTTATTAATTTCTGGTGTTGTGATTGGTTATAGAAATTTTTATATAAGAGGAGATTATAATTTAGTACGATTTATTATTTTTATTTTGTTATTTGTAAGTTCAATAATGTTAATAATTATAAGTCCTAATTTAATTAGAATTTTATTGGGTTGAGATGGGCTGGGATTAGTATCATATATTTTAGTAATTTATTATCAAAATAATAAATCTTATAATGCTGGAATGTTAACAGTTTTATCTAATCGAGTAGGGGATGTCTTGTTGTTAGTTAGTATTGCTTGAATATTAAATTTTGGGAGATGAAATTTTCTTTTTTATTTAGATTTTATAAAAAATGATTTTTTAATAGAATTAATTATAATTATAGTAATTATTGCTAGATTTACTAAGAGAGCTCAAATTCCGTTTTCATCTTGACTACCAGCTGCTATAGCTGCCCCTACTCCCATTTCTGCTTTAGTTCATTCTTCAACATTAGTGACGGCGGGTGTTTATTTACTTATTCGATTTTCTAGAGGATTTTTGATTGAAGGACGTTTAATTGAATTTGTGCTAATATTGAGTTTGCTTACAATGGCTATATCAGGGGTTGGAGCTATATTTGAATTTGATTTAAAGAAAATTATTGCTTTATCTACTTTAAGACAATTAGGTTTAATAATTAGAACATTATTTTTAGGAATAACGTTATATACATTTTTTCATCTTCTCACTCATGCGGTATTTAAAGCTCTATTATTTATGTGTGCTGGTTTTATAATTCATATTATTGGGGGATTCCAAGATGTTCGGTTAATAGGGGGTTTGAGAAGAATTTTACCAGTGGTTTCTGTATATTTTAATATTTCTAATTTGTCTTTATGTGGTATACCATTTTTAGCAGGATTTTATTCTAAGGATTTAATTTTAGAATCTAGAAGTATAATTAATTTTAATTTTTATGTTTATTTTTTATTTTATATTTCTACCTTTTTTACTGTAGTTTATTCTTTTCGTTTGGTAAGATGTGTATTTGGTAGTTTTCCGTTATTTTATAGCTATCATTCGTTAAGAGATGAAGATTATGGGATAATTAATAATATAACTTTTTTAGTAATTATAGTAGTTTTTAGAGGGTGTTTTCTGGGATGAATATTGATAATTACACCTAAATTAATTATATTGAGATTTATGATGAAAATTTTAACTTTATTTATTATTTTAATGGGATTATTAGTAGGATTTGATATTAATTCAAAAAATATAGGTAGATATAATAACATTTTGTTAAAATTAAAATTTTTTCTTGGTAGAATATGATTTTTACCTACTTTATCTACTTATTATGTTTCTAATTTTAATTTGAATATTAAATATGTTAAGCAGATTGAATTAGGTTGAAATGAATTTTTGAGAGCTCAGGGGGCAGTTATAAGAATAGTTGAATATAGAAAGATGGGTGAAAAGATTCAATTTATAGAATTTAAGATTTTAATAATAATATATTTTTATTTTTATTTATTTTTTGTATTTTATATATTTTATTTTTATTTAAATAGCTTAATATAAAGTATAGTGTTGAAGTTACTAGGATGATGTTTATCTTTAAATATATTTTTTTGTTAAACAAAATTTTTACAATGAAAATGTAGTGTTTTAAATAAACTAAAAATATTAGAAATAAAAACGAATTTTAATCGCTTAAATTTAAGTTAGCGGCTTAATTTTGCTAAAGCTTATTTCTTTAATTAGAACAATAATTCAATTATATTATTAACAATAATATGCCTCTTTTTGGCTTTAATTAATTAGAGTAATTTATACTAAAATTCAGGTCGAAACTGAGAACGATTTTTCGTTTCTAATTAAAGAATAATCTTTTGATAATTTTTAAATGCAAATTAAATGTTATTAATTAACTATATTCCTGTTTTATTTAGACCAGTTCAATATGCCTAATTTTCATTCATGAAGAAGGCCTATTATTAAAATTGTTAAAAATATATATATGATAGAAATTCAAATAAAAAGGGAAGATGAATTAAATGTATATACTAAAGGGATAATTAATGTAATTTCTACATCAAAAATTAAAAAAATTACGGTAATTAAAAAGAATCGTAAAGAAAAAGGTATACGTGATTTAAAGATTGGGTCAAATCCACATTCAAATGGAGAAGATTTTTCCCGATCTTCTTTAGTTTTTTTTGAAATAATATTTGCTAATATTATTATTATGTTGGAAATAAATCCTATTATAAATATAACTAAGAAAGTTGAATAAATTATTTATTCTTAACAAAGACTTTTTAATTGGAAGTTAAATATACTTTTTATACTAAATAAATTTTAATTCCCTCATCAGTAGATGGAAATGTAAAGAAATAATCATACCACATCTACGAAATGTCAATATCATGCTGCTGCCTCAAATCCAAAATGATGTTGGTTAGAAAAATGTAATTTCTTAAGGCGGAAAACTATTCTGATAATAAAAATAGTTCCAATAATTACGTGAAGGCCATGAAAACCAGTTGCTATAAAAAAACTTGATCCATAAATTGAGTCAGCAATTGAGAATGGGGCTTCAATATATTCAAATCCTTGAAGAATTGTGAAGTAGATTCCTAAAATAGCAGTAATAGTTAATCTTTGGATAGTTTGCGAAAAATTATTTTTTAATAGTGCATGATGAGATCAAGTAATAGAAATTCCTGATGATAAAAGGATGATTGTATTTAATAGAGGAATTTGTAAAGGATTAAATGCATAAATTCCCTGAGGAGGTCATGTACATCCAATTTCTATAGTAGGTGAAAGACTTCTATGAAAAAAAGCTCAAAAAAAAGAAACAAAAAATAATACTTCTGAAGTAATAAATAAAATTATTCCTCATCGTATTCCTAAACTTACTTTTAAGGTATGACATCCTTGAAATGTTCTTTCTCGAATAATATCTCGTCATCATTGAATTATAGTTAATAGCATTAAAATGAAACCTAGAGTAAATAAATTAATATTAAAATTGTGGAATCAATTTACTAATCCTCTAGTTAAAGTTAAAGCTCTTAAAGCTCCCGTTAAAGGTCAGGGTCTTTGGTTAACCAGGTGAAATGTATGATTTTGATGGTTAGACATTAGTTTACTTCTTTTGAATATAAAGTTCTTAATACAGAGAATACATAAGATTGAATGAAGGCTACAGCTGTTTCTAAGGTTATAAGAAGAATTTGTATACAAAGAAGAACTGGTAAAAGTCATAAAGCAATAGATGATCTCATATTAGCTAATAAAGTTAGCAGAAGATGTCCTGCAATTATATTAGCTGTTAATCGTACTGCTAAAGTTCCTGGACGAATTATATTTCTGATTGATTCAATTAAAACTATAAAGGGTATTAAAGCGGTTGGGGTATTTAGGGGAACTAGATGAATAAATATGTGATTTATATTATTGATTCATCCGTATAATATAAATGATAATCATAAAGGTAAAGCTAAAGAAATTGTTATTACTAGGTGTCTAGATGAAGTAAAAATATATGGAAATAATCCAATAAAATTATTAAATATAATGAATGAAAACAGTGAAATAAAAATTAATGTAGATCTAGCATTTTTATGGGTTAATAGTAAACTAAATTCTTTATTTAAAGTTAAAATAATTGTATTTCAAATATAATTAAATCGTGAAGGTATTATTCAATATAAAGATGGAATAAAAATTAGTGCTAATAGTGTTCTTGTTCAATTTAATGAAAAATTAAAAATGGTTGTTGATGGATCAAAAGATGAGAAAAGATTTGTTATAATTTTCAATTTAAATAAAAATTTTTAATTGAATGAGTTAAAAATTTGATTTGTGGGGTAAAATAAAAATAGTTAATTATATTAGTACATAAGAAAATTATTGTAAAATAAATTATTAGAGTTAATCATCATATTGGGGCTATTTGTGGAATTAAAGATTGTCTTAGACAATTTTGATTTGACATTTCAAGGTTATTAATTAACTAAATCTTTCATTAAAAGTAGTACAAGCTACTATAATTTGATTTAAGAGATCAATACTTTTTCAGTCATTTAATGATTAATTATTTTTTAATCAGTTAACAAAGGAAGATTTAGAAACTCTTTCTACAACGATTGGTATGAAAGAATGTACAGCTCCACAAATTTCTGAGCATTGCCCGAAGAATAATCCTGGCCGGTTAATTAAAAATGACACTTGATTTAGTCGGCCAGGATTGGCATCAACTTTAATAGCTATAGCAGGTATAGCTCAAGAGTGGATTACATCCGCGGATGTAATCAAAAGACGTATTTGAGTTAAAAAAGGAACCACAGTATGATTATTTACATCTAAAGCTCGGAAATTATTTAATTCTAACGTATTTATAGGAATTATAAATGAATCAAATTCTAAGTCCTTGAAGTCTGAATATTCATAATTTCAGTATCATTGGTGTCCAATAATTTTAATTGTTAATGCGGGCAAGTTGACTTCTTCTAAAAGATAAAGTAACCGAATAGACGGTAAAGCAATAAAAATTAAAATTATTCCTGGAAGAATAGTTCAGATTGTTTCAATTCTTTGGTTTTCTATCAAAAATCGGTTGTTGATAGAATTAAATATTAATGTTGTTATAACGTATGCTACTATAATTGTAATTATAAAAATAATTAATAATGAATGATCGTGAAATAAGATCATTTGTTCTATTAATGGAGAAGCTCTTTCTTGAAGATTTAAATTAAATCAGGTAGCCATGGTTCTAAAGAAAGAAAACTTTATAAATGAAGCTTAAATTCATGGCACTAATCTGCCACATTAGAAATTTACAGTAAAGGGAGTTCAGCATAAGAGTGTTCTATAGGAGGACATTCTTGAAACCATTCAATAGATGTAGGTATATTTATTATAAATAAAGGTTGACGATTAGATGAAAAACTTTCTCAGACAATAAAAATTATAAAAATTACTCTAACTAAAGAAATTGAAGATCCTAAAGAAGATAATATATTTCAGAAAGTATATGCATCAGGATAGTCTCTATATCGACGAGGTATTCCCATAAGTCCTAAAAAATGTTGAGGGAAAAAGGTTATGTTTACACCTAAAAATATAATGAAAAATTGAATTTTTAATCAGGAATTATTTATTACCAATCCAGTAAATAATGGGTATCATTGAATAAATCCTGCTATAATAGCGAATACAGCCCCTATTGATAGAACATAATGAAAGTGAGCTACAACATAATATGTATCATGAAGAGTAATATCAATTGAAGAATTAGCAAGAATAACACCTGTAAGTCCTCCAAGAGTAAATAAAAATACAAATCCTATTGATCATAAAATAACTGGAGAATAGGAGATATTTGTTCCATGGAGTGTGGCAAGTCAACTAAAAATTTTAATACCTGTAGGTACTGCAATAATTATAGTAGCAGATGTAAAATAGGCTCGAGTATCTACATCTATCCCCACGGTGAATATATGGTGTGCCCAAACAACAAATCCAAGAATTCCAATTGCAAGTATAGCATAAATTATACCTAAAACACCAAAGGTTTCCCTTTTTCCGGCTTCCTGGGCAATGCAATGAGAAATTAAACCAAATCCAGGTAGAATTAAAATATATACTTCTGGGTGGCCAAAAAATCAAAATAAATGCTGATAAAGAATAGGATCACCACCTCCAGCGGGATCAAAGAAGGAAGTATTTAAGTTACGATCAGTTAATAATATTGTAATTGCACCAGCAAGAACTGGTAAAGAAAGCAATAAAAGAATTGCTGTAATAAATACAGATCAAATAAAAAGGGGCAGTTGTTCTATTAATAGCCCCTTAGATCGCATATTAATAATAGTTGAAATGAAATTCACGGCCCCTAAAATAGATCTTACCCCCGCTAAATGAAGAGAGAAAATGGCTAAATCTACAGAGGCTCCAGAATGAGCTATTAAACTTGAAAGTGGTGGATATACTGTTCAGCCGGTGCCAGCTCCGGCGTTTACTATACTACTTGAGAGTAAAAGTATTAATGAAGGAGGTAATAATCAAAATCTTATATTATTTATTCGAGGAAATGCTATATCTGGGGCTCCTATTATTAGAGGTACTAGTCAGTTCCCAAAGCCTCCAATTATAATTGGTATAATTATAAAAAAAATTATAATAAATGCATGTGCAGTAATAATAACATTATAAATTTGATCATTTTCTAATAAGGCACCTGGTTGACCCAATTCAAATAGAATAAAAATTCTTAAGCTTGTTCCTAATATTCCGGATCAGATACCTAAAATAAAATATAAAGTTCCAATATCCTTATGATTTGTTGAAAATAGCCACTTTAAAATAAGGTGACTGATTTATAAGTGGTAAATTGTAAATTTATTTATGGTGGTTTCACCTCTTATTAAGCTTTAAATTCCTAAGGATATTAAATTGCAAATTTAAAGGCATAAAATTATTAAGGCTTAAAAATTTAATTTTATTATTAACTTTGAAGGTTATTAGTTTATCTTAACTTAAAACCTTTAATTAATAATTATAAAAAATATAATTAATGAGGAAATTATAATTCATATATATATATTGATATATAAAGAATTAAATTTATTAGTTTTTGTTCACTTAGTTATTGAGGTAGTTAATATTAAGGATGAAAAAAAAATTTGAATATAGATAAATAGTATAATAAGTGAAAATAAAATAAGTGTATAGGTTAAAAAAAAAAATGAGGAGGAAATTAAAGTTTGAATTACTATTCATTTAGGTAAAAATCCTAAAAATGGTGGTAGTCCCCCTATAGCTATTATGGTAGATGTTGCAACTAAAATAGTTAATTTAGAATTTATAGTTCTATTAAATATTTGGTTAATATAAAAAATATTTATAAAATTAAATATTAAAATAATTACTAAATTTAATATTATATAAAAGCTAAAATAGATTAAAAATATTATTTTTGAAATAAAAAATGTTGATATAATTCATCTTAAATGATTAATAGAGGAATAAGTTAAAATTTTTTTTAATGAATTTTGATTTAAGTTAAAAATTCTTCCTACGAGGGCTGATAAAAAAATAAATATATATATATTATTATTCATTGAACAATAAAACAGTATACATAAAGGAGCAATTTTTTGTCAGGTTAATAAAATAAATAAATATCTTCATAAGATGTGGTTGGCAATAAAAATTACTCAATTATGGAAGGGGGCTGCGCCAATTTTTAGTATTAGGGCTATTATGATTAAAAATATAATTGAATGGTCAATAAAGTTTCTGTTTAAAATTAAAGTTGAAGAATTTAATAAAATAAATAAAATTAAACTAGCTGAAGCTAGGGCTTGAACAAGAAAATATTTTATGGATGTGTTATTTGATCATTTTTTATTTGAAATAAGAGGGATAAATGATATTAAATTAATCTCTAATCCTATTCATATAACGATTCAAGAATTTGATGAAATAGTAATTACAGTTCCTGTAATTATTATTACTATAAACAAAAAGTTTAAGTGGTTAAACATTAGAAAAGAGAAATCAATTCTATAGATGAGGTATGAACCCATTAGCTTTATTAGCTTACTTTTCTTAGATTTATATTATGGTGATTTTGCACAATGAATTTTGATTTCATAGGAAATATTATAATAAATATTTAATATAATTTAAGTAAAGGTAATTTTTATTACATGTTTTATTATATCATAATAATCCTTTTTCAGGCACTTTACTTTCGCTTAGATGATAAATTATTGAATTTAAAAATTTCATTTAACAAATTAACAAATTTAATGAAATAATTTTTTAAGTAAATCATTGTTTTATATTAAAACTTTAATAAAAAATTAATCGGAGTGGGTGAAAAAAAAAAACAAGGTAATTTTATTGAATATTTTGTTATAATTTAAAAGGATTTTACAAATATTCTCGTTAAATGGCAGTAATAGGTAATTGAAATTTAAAGGAATTTATGTTCAAAGTGTTAAATAATTTTATTAATGAATTTATATTTGTACACTTAAACTTTAATGGAAATTTTATTTGAGATGGCTAGTTCTTAAAGAGTGAGCTTATTTAGCAACTTTTCTTTTTTAAATATAGATTTTAATATATGGAAAAATTTTATATCAGTAGGATTTTATTATTTTAAAATTAAAATTAACTTTTTAATTTTATAAATTTTGTTTTCTAGAGAATAAAATTTGAGGAAAAAGTTTGATTTTTTAGAAAAAAAAAGTTTAAATTTATAGCTCTAGAAAATAAAATTTGAGGAAAAAGTTTGATTTTTTAGAAAAAAAAAGTTTAAATTTGTAGCTCTAGAGAATAAAATTTGAGTAAAAAAAGTTTGTTTTTTTAGAAAAAAGTTTAAATTTATAGCTCTAGAGAATAAAATTTGAGGAAAAAGTTTGATTTTTTAGAAAAAAAAAGAGAAAAAATATCAAAAAAAGGGCAAAAATTGTCAATTTTTCTCATTTTTCAGTAATTTTCTTTAAAAAAATGCTGTTTGAATTTATTTATAATAAAAATTTAATTATATATAATTATTTTATATAATAATAGTACTATTGAAAAAATAAAAGAATATAATAAAAATT